GCCTAAATTTGCCGATGTGGATTGAAAGGAAGTTGGGGATGGACATAGATCCTTCCGCCTATCCGGAGTGTTGGAAAGAAAGCAATGGTTTTTGTATTTATTATTTCCCGATCACTGGAAGCAATCTTCACTGGCACAAGGATCTCCTCACAGCAACCTCCACTACAATAGAACCCGACAATGAGTTTACGAAGGCTTCGAGTAGTGCGAGATAGGCTAATCACCAGACTGCTCTGGAATAGGTTAATCGCCGGAGACAAGAACGAGTGAATCTAGTTTCGAGAGCATGCCTTACTATAGGGCGTAGAGTTTATAAGTGAAGGCAAGCGCAACTATAATTATCTATTTCATATCCTCCCTGTCAGCAAGGCAGGTCCGCTATAAAGCCTACCGGCCAGAAAAGAAAGTCCTCAAGAACGGGAAAGCCGACCAAAAGACTATTCCATAACCGACTCTTGTTGCCGAATCGAGGGGGCTTGGCTTGTACCAGGCTCTAAAAGAGTTTTCTTCGAGCGAGCAGAGCAGTCTTTCTATCCTTTTTTGGGGGTTGCATGCCTAAGGCAATGTTTTTGTAGATTGAGATGGATTGATCTTCGCTATCGTGCCTCTTCCTTGTACCAGTTGATGCTGCGGCAGTGCCTAATATGAGTTTGCTCCTGCCCCAGACAGCTTCGAGGTTCCCATCGATCGATTACAGAGGTTTCAACCACTGAACTTGCTTATGCTCCCCTTTGATCGAGTGCTATTTCTATAAAAAAGATTGAGTAGGAAAAACTTGAATTGGCTTTAACTTTAATCGAGATTGCCTCGGCTTCTTAGGCACATGAGGAAGCGGTCTAACATCTTTTCAATCGAAATCCCAATCAAAGACAAGTTCTACCAAGGCCAGGATCTGAAAGAGAAGATTCACTTTACGGAATTCCAAGTGACATGATTCCTTCAGAAGCTAAAGTTGAATGATCGAAGTCTCCTTCAGGTTCAGTCGAAGAGATCGAAGCGAAGTCATCAATTCTTCGCATGGTCTCCTCTAAGACTGACCTCTTTTCCAAATGAACCAAACCTCGATACCACATTCATCAAAGAGATACGGCCATCTCTCTAGGTTGCACACCCCCTTTAGATCGTTCTATTCTATTCTATTCGTGCTTGAAAAAACGACCCCATCGGTCCGCTCCTTTTAATGGACATTCTTAGCCGTCCTCCGAGGATAGATCAGATCGTGAACTCTTTCAGACCCTTAAGCCTTAGTTTCACTTGGTTGGGGCAGAGTTTCAGCCTGCCTTCCACCGAATATAAAAAAAAACCTTACAGCTGCACAGCTGCCTAACCTGCTGACATCCCGGCGAAGAGAGTCATTATTTGTGTCACATCCTCGAATTCGACAGAACGCTTTCCTGTTATCTCTCAAATTATAGGCATTGAAGCGATCGAGCGAGAGAAAGAAAGAAAACTATTGCGCACGCCCCTCATTCGCCCTTTACTAATATAATAGAAGGTAAGGCAAAAGCAGCTTAAGCCCTTCCGATCACCCGAGAAGCCCTCGATGAACCGCCTATAGATATATACTTATATATATTTAAATATATATATAAGTATCTTCTCTTGATCCAACCAACTCATGCCGTCGCCAATCCAGTGCCCAAGGAACTAGACCTTATGCAAAGCACCTTTTTCACATAGAGCTGTGTTCCAGATCATAAGGGAGGCTAATATATTCTTCACCCACCGTGATAAAGGTCGTTGGCTCAACCCTATGTCCAACATCTTGACTGATCACTTACTCATCCTAATCAGAGGCCTATACCCCAACCAATCATAGACCACATCAAGCCCTTACTCTAGATCATGAAATGCTCCATAAGGGCATCTCATCCAAAAAAAAAACGTCACCATCACCTATTTCGTGTTGATCAAAGCGCAGATCGAATTGTCGTGGACCGTCCAAGATCTATTTTCGATACACATCCATTTTTTTAGAATTGGGTTAGAGTCTGATCTCTACATCCACATGTACACGATCAGTCAAAATCTCAAAGAAGCTTTTGTTTGGTTGTTCCATCAGTGTTCTCGGGGAGAGGTGGTCTCTTTCTTGGAACGCAATGATCAACGGATATGGGTGTATCGGTAACTTGGACGAATCTCAGGAGCTTTTCGATCAGAGACCATTCAAGAATGTCCTTTCATGGAATTCTTTGTTAGCATTGTGCGACAGATGTGAAGACGTCGAAGGAAGGATCCCAATCTTCAACGAGAAAGAAGCAGAACGTGGAAAAAAGAAGAAAAGCTTATGATGCACAGAGTGGCAACTCGAGATCATTCTTCTTTTCACCTGACTAAAGGCTTTGTTATTCAGCAGGGACAGGGTCTGGCCCAAGCAGTGGTGCTTTAGCTAGCCTTACTCATCTATGAGACAGATGAGAAAGCGAGAGAATGCGGTGTCATGACTTTTTCCTTGAAAGGCATCCTCTGTTGACGAATCCATTTTGAGCCTACGATTCCCCTGAGAATGGATCTCTCATTTGGACAAGAAGGCTGTGAAAAAGGATTCCAAATCAGGCTTTCCTCACTTGAGTAGGAAGCTTTTCAGAAAGAAGGATATCCTGAGCCAAGCACAAGCAGTAGTCTCAAAGAGTGATGCAGTTGGATCAAGAAGAAGAAGGCCGAAAGCCCGGCAGTAAAGCTCACGTTGTCGACCTCTTGTCCGTCAGTGAGTGATTCCTCGTATGTGTAAAGGCGGGTAGACCGTCTCATCTCTTTCCCCAAAGTGGTGGATCGAACTTCGAGAATGTCACGAGAGATTCAGTTGGTTCCATCGGTCATTCTGCGAACCTGACAGCTATCACTTACTGGTCAATGAAAGTGGGGTTGGGGTCAGTTTCACTCTTCTTCGGAGCTTGAAAGTAAAAGAGTCTCATGCGCTTGCTTATGGAACTCTTGTTTCAAAGAATCATCCTCAAGAATTACAACATTGGCTTCTTGCTCATCAAAGGCTCCGGCCCTTATAAAACCAAAAGAGCAATCTAATGATGGACAGTTTGCATCAGTGCTCAGGCTTGTTCCCCGGAGTGTTATCCTCTCTTCCCAAGAAAGAGGGAAAATGGCATTCAATATGAAACAGCACTAACTCTTAATTTAATATCTATCCGCCTTCAAGGCCACAATGTAATAACCAAGGGGCCTCGCCTCCAGAGTCAGATTGAGGAGACAACTCCTTCAAGGCCTTGACTTACATTCCGAGGAAGACTTTCCCAACAACAGAAGAAAAGATTGCGAGGTACTTCGATAGCATCAAAAAAGTACCTTCCAGTTCCAGCTCAGCTTTGTCATCTAGCTCGGGCAGTTCCAAAAGAAAAAGAAGGTCCGACGACGAGAAGACTCCCATAAGGTCTCCAAACAAATATCGCCCTAGAAGGCGTAGGCATGGAGCGAATATAATCACTTCGTAACTTCTATCACTAATCCCAGGGGGGAGCAACAAGACGAGCCTTCTCCTTCATCTACACAATCTTCCCATGATCCAATTTCATCAGCCCAAGTCACGGAGTCTTTGATAAAGTTATAAACAAAAGGAATACCCTATCCAATATATATATATTTTACAAAGGCTTATAGTTAGTAAGACAGGTGTCAGTATCAAATCCTTAATCAGTAGTGGACTACTAGTTAACGCACTACTAAAGCAGAGTAGCCAGTATGCGCACATCATGATTTGCCAGAGGAGCTCAGAGCTCAGCGAATGGAAAAAGCAGGCAGAGATAGATAAAATTTGGTAGGGAAAAGTGCTTTGTTGGGCTTGTTCCCAGGTGAGAAAAAAGATCTTTCAACGCGTTGATTTCCTACTAAATAAACCGGGCTTCCATCAGGAGTTTTGTTTTTTGTTTGTCGATCGGGATCGAAAACTCTCGCTTTATGCTTGAGAAACAGCCTTCCCGGCGATCTGCTTCATGAATTGAAGGGTGGAACCAAAACCAAGGAAGACAACTGAATACCGGGAATTCAAAGAGAAGGATCTCCAGAGGTAAATTTCGGGCATTGAGCTCGCCTATCATAAGTATGAGTTGGGAGAGCGAGATAGAGACAAATACCCAATGGGCGGTGAAAAAGCTTTCCTACACGCAGGAACCTTCCTTCTGTCTTGCAGCCTTGATGCTCAGTTCTATTCTCCCGCACACCCGCTCTTGCAAGGCTAGCCGGGAGGGAGGTGCTTTTTCGGGTTTGGTTTGCCTAGATAGGAAGTGCGCTTGGAGTGCTTCTAGTAACGATTTTGAAGTGCAATATCTTTCTGTTTCAGGGGTATGATTGCTTCTTTCTTCGGCTTAAAAGCTAGAGCTTGTGGTTCGTTATCAGTACCCGTTTTAGAGCGATATAACCTCGTTGTCCGCCCCGCCTCTCAATGTCCAGGTCTTTCCCCTGCCCTCTCTCTCGATGTGGTGCCTTTCATTCTGCTTTGTAAACACTTTATCGCAATGCCGGAAGGTAGGATTTCAGGTCTTTTCCCAAGCTATGAATCTTCATCAATGGCATAGTATTAAGAGATAAAGAAATTTTTGATTTGATGTTCCATCCGCAAAGACGACGAAAAAGGTAGCCGAACCACCTCCCTCAAGTGCTAGCGTACAAGAAGTCGCTTTCGGCAGTGAATCACATGTCGAAATACCGAAAATTTTAATCATCGAGATTTGTGCTTGGTCTTTCGCCTACCGTGTATGGTGTAACGGCATCTCGTGCCAAGAAAAAAGAAGGGTTGAACCTGGCTCACAAACCAGGAGATCTGGGGGCTTTTTTTTGCCCGCTCATCATCAATCCCATTCTACTACTCTCTTAGTATCAATTCTTACTCTTGTCAGTCTCCTCGCAAGGAACTAGAACATTTCTTTGATAGGGCAGAGAATAAGCATAAGCAGGCACACCAACCAGAGTCGGAAGTTGTAGACTTAAGGAGGTTAGCCCGTGACTGGCTTCTTGCTCTTTTTTTGTAGAGCATAGCAACAAGCTGCCATAGAAGCGGCAATTTTTTGTTTGCGACTCCTCATGACTACCCAATCGATTAGCGTAAACTTCAGGAACAATCTTTCTTTCTTGTCCTTTCCTTGCGGATTAGCTATTCCTGTCCTTGAGGAACTGGTTAAAGAGCTTTGGCAAGAGCAGCTTCAACTTGGGCTTGGGCTTTGACAAGACTTGGCTACGTGGAGTAGACCTCACTCGCTCTTTGGCTCGCTCCTAGCTTTTCTTTTGCAGCAAACTCTTCAACTTGCTGGGCAGCAGCTGCAAAGCCCTCTCCTTTCAGTCGAGTACTACCAAAGCTTGCTAGCTGTAGCTTCGTACCTTGCTTTAGCTCTAGCTTCCGCACTTCGCTCGGTTCCACCAAGGGAGCCATTTTCAGATCCTCCGAGTGCAAAGCTAGCAGCAGAGGTTCCATACGCGGATTTAGATGCATCCCATACACTACCTCGATCAGAATAGAATCAATTCCAACAAAGCTATAGCCCGTTGGTTGGTTCGTAGCCTCTATAGCGAGCACCTGGTCTAGTGGCATACCTTGAAGTTACATATACTGCTCCAGATGCCAGTGGACTCGTCGATCAACCAGTAGAGAGAATAGAAGCATAGGTATAGGCAAAGGTGGGAGGGATGGGAGAGCCAGCTGGCGTGGGGGCAAAGGCAATAACATCCGAGCAAAGCAAGCCCTAGAAATCGGCAGGGTATGAATTTGTCTCCTTCGGTATAGGCTGTCCTGGCTCGTTAGGTCCCAATAATCAAAAGGATACAAGCTTCTTAAGGCCGAGTCGGAAAGCTTTGTTTGTAGAGTCTCTTTCAGTTCAGGTCTTGAATCATTTGGAAAAATTAGGGAGGGAGAAAGACTATAGGGCTAAGAGGAGCTTGGCATATATGATTAGTTTGATAGGAAGATTGGGCCCGCCCCATCTCCTACTGCATTCCCATTCCGGATTCTAGAGTTGGATTCGCCATTCCCCTTTCAGTAATTCGAAGATGACCTTTTTTGAGTTGTGCCTTTTCCAAGTTCTTACCCCGCCTCCTCGAAATAGACAGGAAGGATTATAGGTAATAGCCTCTTTGGGTTAGAAATAAAGATTTTGAGGAGTTGGCGGGTCAAATGGTTTCTTGAGGTAAAGGACCTCCACCTCGCAGGGTATGATGAAAAGCTCTCACCAGGATTGTGTTTCCAGGTCGATTGAATAAAAATTTCCCTCTTTGTGATAGCTGAGAAGCTTTCTAAATACTTTTCGACAAGGGGGGCAAAGGATTGAATTGAATACCTAGGGAGAGTGAAGTACCATTCCATAGCTTGATCAGTAAGGCATCATTGCCCGCGTTCCGTGATCCTGCAATCAAGGTAGCTCAGTAATTATATAATACGCTCTTTCACCCTTATTATTTACGCGATAGAACCCTTCTTCATCTGGCACCCAAAGCGCTTAGGCGACCGAGCAGAAGGCTGAGGCCCCAACTGGTCAAGTAAGAGCTCGCTCCTCTGTCCCCCTATTTTATGAACAGAAAAATCTGCCTCGGAGTGGGAAGGACCTGCCTTCAAGCCTGAGATTCTGGTAGGGAAGCAAGCCGCCCCAGACCAAGAGCTCCATTCCTTTCATTCATTAGTTTAGGGAAAGCATAAAAAATAATATTGTTAATCAAGTCGTCTTGCCCGCAACTGCTCTTTAGAGGCAGGATTAGCAAGAATCAGGCTGGTTTAGCCCTTTAGTCTGAAACCGTCTTGTGCTATGCTATATATATACGTAAACTCATCTTTGGGAATCCATGGTAAACTTAGCCCGCGGGAAGGCCCTGCCCACTCTCACGGTCCACTATCGAAGGAAAGGTAGCGCTTGTTGGTGGATTCTTTCCACGTCCGTGAGCACATGCAAGACAGTAGCAACTTCGAATTGCATAGTCTAGTATAATCGTATCTTCTTTTTCGGTCGTTCAGCTCAAGCTTCTTTGATTGAGGTGAGGAAGGACGGACCCACCCCAGGCGTAAGCCAAAATGCCGTTGTTAATCCGATCTCTCAGGCGCATTATTGGAAGACTAAGATTAACATGAGGTACCTTGATCTCTAAGTTAGCAAGAGCGTGAAGGTGGTCCAGTAAGAATTTATGCGAAAAAGGAGGTCTTTCAAGCAGAGACACGTGAGGCCTTCAAGGAGATCAAATACCGGAGCGCTAACTCGAAATTGAATAATCGAAGGCAGATGAGATGCAATATCATAAGAGAATAGAGCTGTTAGCGTAGGGTAGATGAAAGGTGCTTGCGGGTTCGAACAGTGCGTCGAGAAGTTCCATACCTTCTTGATAGAGACCTTCCTTCTACTTTCATCGAGATTGGGTTGGTGTTCAGTGTACCGCTCCGCAGCTTGTGTAGCCTATGCGAAGCAAGCCTACATAGGGTACAAGATCGAAAAGATAGCTTCGCTATCCAAGTAAGATGCCAAGAGAAAAGGAACGAGGGGAAGAATCGACGAGAAATCCATAACAGTGAATGAA